AACTAAATAGAATCGTGGTATAAAGGTAGCCATTAAACATAGTCTAAAAAAATAGATCGATCCGCGGATTCGTTCCAATTGAGTGATTTAATCCGGTATAAATATTAGAAAGGGCGGAAACATTATCTTCGCAAACATGAATAGATATATCTTTATTTTACAATTTTTTTTCATAAAAAAAATTATCTTTATCCCCAGCCCCGGAGGGAGGATTTATCTTTGATGAAAACTTTTATGCTTTTAGAGTTCCATTTTTATAGTGAAAATGGAATGTACATACCTATACAAAATGAATATCAATGGCTCACTATTCACTCGGGTTTTGAGCCATAATCATTATGTAGGAGAGATGGCCGAGTGGTTGAAGGCGTAGCATTGGAACTGCTATGTAGACTTCTGTTTACCGAGGGTTCGAATCCCTCTCTTTCCGTATTCTTCACCTAATTCATCAATGTTACTGGCCACAATGCATCAAATAAGAATGGATACTCCAACAACTAGCCTGTAGCTTTTCTTTGATATGGATTCTTTATTCCTAATCCTAATTTCTGTGGTACGAAAATACTGGATAAAATGGACAAGGAATGAAAATACCCTACTGATCTATAGATACATGAATGAGAGAAAAATCCCCAGACCAAAACCCTTAACTTACTTCCCTCAGCCCCTTTACTTAAGCGAAAAAAGGGGGGGCAAAATTTGCCGTGTTATTTTAGTTAGGATTAAGTCTGACGAGAGTAATATTCTACAACTAGCAATTCATTTATTTTCAAACCGACCCACTTACTATCTATTATTTGATTGACTAATCCTTTATATTGGAATGGGTGAAGAGTCAAATGTTTTGGTAATTCCTCAGGGGGGGATGAATCAAGATAATTTTGAATCAGAGTCTTAGATTTTTTTTCATCTCTCACCGTAATAATATCTCTGGGTTTGCATCGATAACTTGGTATATCTACTATACGACCATTAACTAAGATATGCCTGTGGTTAACTAATTGGCGGGCTTGAGGAATAGTCGAAGCCATACCCAATCGAAAAAGGATGTTATCCAAACGCATTTCAAGTAGTTGTAGTAAAACCTGACCTGTTGACCCTTTGGCTTTTCCGGCGATACGAACGTATTTAAGTAATTGTTGTTCCGTAAGACCATAATGAAAGCGCAATTTTTGTTTTTCTTCTAAACGAATACGATATTGCGATTTTTTGCCGGGGCGCGATTGGGTTCGAAGATCGCTTCCGGCTCTAGGCTTTTTACTAGTTAGCCCCGGTAAAGCCCCCAGACGGCGGATTTTTTTGAAACGAGGTCCTCTGTAACGCGACATAAAGACTCCTTTTTTTTATGAAATTTCATAAACCAAAATTAAAACTAAACTAAAATATGATAAATGAAGCGAAATTTACTGAAGTATTACAAAGAATAATTAGAGGAATTGTATCAATAGTCAGACCTTATTGTATAGAAATATTGTATATATAATTGTATTATATAAATAAAAAAGAAAAAGAATTTGAAATAATCGAAAAAAAAAAATGAAGGGCTCTTTTCTTGATTGATTTGTTCTACAGAGACCAAACCCCTCCAATCCAATTTTTATTAATAACTGGAAGTTTCTATGAAATAATCGAAGGGGAAAGGGCTCGGCGACCTTTAGGAACGGGCAAAGAAGCTTTTCACTTTAGATTTCCTATTATCAATTATCTAAAAAATAAAACAAATGGAGAAAAGCCGGCTATCGGAATCGAACCGATGACCATCGCATTACAAATGCGATGCTCTAACCTCTGAGCTAAGCGGGCTCACATAACATAAATTGTACACGTATACTAATTTAGTAAACTACTGCTGCTGAGATCTTAACTGTTTATTCTTAATTATTTCATAATAAATATGATATAAATGTAGAAAAATTCAACTATAGAAACGAATAAGAATGGAAAATCGAATTTTCAAAAATATTTCATTTTGATATATTAATTTAGATCTATTTCTCAAATATATGTTTATCAATAATAAATATCTTAATTTGTTTAATTAGAGACTAATATTTTTTTACTATTCCATATTTAATATTTCCTTTACTTTTTTTTAATATTGTTTTTTGATATTTTACTATATAAAAAATAAAATAAAAATAAAACTATATAAATTCTAAATAAAATATTTTAGTACATGGTTTTTTATTTCTAGATATTTATTTAGATTTAGAATTTGAAATAGAATTTTCTACCTAAAGTTAGGAATATAATCTAGTAATTAAGTTAGAATCTTATTGTATATTTATTGTATATTATAATCGTATAATATATTAATATTCGTATAATATATTAATATAATTAATTAATTATTATATCTATTTGAATCTATTTGAAAGCGAAAATAGAGAATTTATAAAATTTGAAATAATTTCATTAATATTCATTAATATATAAATTAACGGAATGATTAATTGATTAATTATATCCATTCGATTAGTTATGGCTATTAATGAAATTTGAAATTAATAATACTAAATTGCCCTTTGTCGTTTTTTTTTATTATGATCTGCCCTAAGAAAAGGATAAGAGGAGAAAAGTGCAATCCAGACCATAATGAAACATTCCTAGGGTTTCATTCGGAAAGGCGAAACCTAAGACGAAAAAAAAAAAAAGAATCGACCGTTCAAGTATTCAAAATTGCACACTAAAAATGATAGAAAATCATAGAGATTGGGACATGTATATATATAATATATTATAATAGATATATGTTATGTGGTATATATCTATATTGAATTTCTGGTTGGACCAAGTATGGTCTCCAATAGAGATGAAAGAAGATAGATACAAAATCAAATCGGAGAAAACACTTTTCAATACAGGAATCGATATCTAATCAATTCAACGGTTCCAGCATAATATAAATGGAAATGAAAAAAAAAAAAGGGGGGTAAACGGCATCATGATGTGATCCTAATCACATCACAAAAAAAAGGGGGATATGGCGAAATTGGTAGACGCTACGGACTTAATTGGATTGAGCCTTGGTATGGAAACCTACCAAGTGATAACTTTCAAATTCAGAGAAACCCTGGAATTAAAAATGGGCAATCCTGAGCCAAATCCCGTTTTATGAAAACAAACAAGGTTTCAGAAAGCGAGAATAAATAAAGGATAGGTGCAGAGACTCAATGGAAGCTGTTCTAACAAATGGAGTTGGCTGCATTGTGTTCGTAAAGGAATCCTTCCATCGAAACTTCCGAAAGGATGAAAGATAAACCTATATACATATGTATACTTACTGAAATACTATCGCCAAATGATTAAAAATGATTAATGATGACTCCAACCGGTTCTATAATTTTTTTCTATCTATTTATATGAAAAATGAAATAATTTTTGTGAATCGATTCAAAATCAAAATTGAAAAATGAAATAAATATTCATTGATCAAATCATTCACTCCATCATAGTCTGATAAATCTTTTTTTTTAGAATTGATTAATCGGATAAGAATAAAGATAGAGTCCCATTCTACATGTCAATATCGACAACAATGAAATTTATAGTAAGAGGAAAATCCGTCGACTTTAGAAATCGTGAGGGTTCAAGTCCCTCTATCCCCAAAAAGACCTGGTTGCCTCCCTAATTATTTATCTTCTCATTTTATTTTGTTAGTGACTCAAAATTGGTTATGGTTCGCAGTGATTCTCACTCTACTATTTCATTCACAAACCGATCTGAGCGGAAATTTTTTTTCTTATCACATCATAAGCCTTGTGTGTGATATATATGATACGTGTACAAATGCAAATGAGCATCTTTGAATAATGTATTAAATTAAAATAATTAACAATCTATATCATTATTTGTATTATTTGTACTGTATTGAAACTTACAAGGTTTTCTTTTTGAAGATACAAGAAATTCTACCAGGGCCTGGATAATACTTTGGAATATCTTTTCGTTTTTTAATTGACATAGACCCAAGTCCTATATTAAAATAAAATGAGGATGATGCGTCGTGAATGGTCGGGATAGCTCAGCTGGTAGAGCAGAGGACTGAAAATCCTCGTGTCACCAGTTCAAATCTGGTTCCTGGCACATGAGTAATTTGTATGAGTATATATTAAATTAATTGATATGGGTCGACATACATATTCAGTATTCTAGTTATAGATCATGATACATACTTATCCATCTAAGTGTCGGAGCTATACCCCTTACTAATTTAATTAAGTTTTATGTATATAAAACAGGCAAAAGAAACGATGGGTATTGTGTATTAAAGTATACAAAGGAAACGAACTCCATTTTGTTTCCTCTTACTTTTTTTTATTTGTTCGTGTCTCCGCCAGTAAAAAAAATGTTACTACTTCATACATATTCCAAAGGGTAAATTACAATTGCTTAGTTGAAAGACCAAAAAATAGAGTCTAGAGTCTAGGGGAGGTGAAGGGCGGGAATAGCCAAGATTGATCTCAGATACAGTACAAATAGAATATGACCCTCTTTCATTTCCTTATATATTTTTTTTTCATATTCTATTTCTTTATTTCCTCCTATGTTACTTTCTAGAGCCCTTCTAAGTGATGTGCGCGGTACATAGTTCATGATGTGGAACTCTTTTAATTTCATCCTATTGGCTCGGCTCATCCGAAAAAGTATCTTCAAAATTTGAGAATTTCAATGAACCCTCTAATTCTTTTTTTTATTTATTTAGCCCACCTAATGAATGAAACGTCAATTACTCTGTTTGATCTATAAGAGAACGTCCAAATATTCTTTTAATATCTGGAGTTGTAGAAGTGAATATTTGTTTCTGATTATTCAATGAGCATCTTGTATTTCATAAAAATTTGGGGCAATATAATCCTTACGTAAAGGCCAGCCTATCCAACTTTCAGGCATTAAGATACGTTTCAGGCGTGGATGATTATCATAAAAGATTCCCAGCATATCATAAGATTCCCTTTCTTGAAAATCTGCGCTTTTCCAAACCCAGAAAACAGATGGAA